TTTCCTGTCGCTATGATTTTGATGTTCGATGAATGAGCCTGTGGTAATGCTTTTACCTCTATATCTATGTCGCATATTTTATGTCGCAGGCGCCCATCCAGTCTAGAAACAAGCACTAATGAGAAAAAGAAAACTGTACTAAAGAAAACCTAGGATATCTATCCAAAATTTTTTAAAAAAGACATATTAGGGCTATACGGATTCGAACCGTAGACCTTCTCGGTAAAACAGATCAAACGGATTATTATCGAAATGATTCGAACTGTTTCAAAGACCCAACATGCATTTTTTTGCATTGGGCTCTTTCATAAACTGATTTCAAAATCAGTTAGTCCACCATAGTTTTTCTTTACGGAAAGATAATGAGATGGCTCCCTGTGCTCTGATTGATTATTTGTATTATGATCTATCTAGGAGCAATACCAAAGTGTTTCAAAGGAGGATTACCTTGACTTAGGTTTGCCTCCGGCCTAAATTAAATCAACCTAAGTGAAATGGAGTCTCTATCGTTCCACTGCAAGAGTTAACTATGAGACTTCATACACCTTAAAGTTCATAGAACGAGAAGAAATTTTTTGGAGGCCCTTATCCTCATTCTGCCTAGCATTTAGTGGGCTGGATATTTACCTTATCAACTAGCAAATCCATAAGGGTTCCATTTGATTAGGCACCTGAATTGGCACCTGAATCCGACTGAACCGACTATTTGTCAGGCTACTGTTCTCCTATTCTCTCGAATCTATGAAGTAAGACATTGATTTTGCAATAAGATCAATTATGTTCATTGCATAATAAGCTCCTTTGAAAAGCATTGGCGCACGTGTAAACGAGTTGCTCTACCGAACTGAGCTATAGCCCTTATCAGAGATATCTTAACATATAGATAATTTCTTGTCAAGATGAATATTCTCTAATGCCAGAGGATATCCTTTTTATCTGTATCTGTTTAGTATATAACAGACCAATAACGAAGCGGTATTGCTTAGAAAAGTGATTCAATATATAATCGATCGAAGTAATGAGTCTTCCTTTGTGGTGATAAATTGCCTACTTAACTCAGTGGTTAGAGTATTGCTTTCATACGGCGGGAGTCATTGGTTCAAATCCAATAGTAGGTAAGTAGGTAGAAAAATTACTAGATAGCATTGGACTTACTTCGCTTCGCTATCTAATAACTTTTTCTACCCCTCTTCCCTTTTTCTTTGTATCAACTATAAACCCTTGGATTGTTTTCAATTGGAGGGGGGAATCCAATTGACAGCCTCGATTCGTACCCTAGCTCGTCTGAGAGCTAGCTTTGCTTCAACTAATTCTTTCGTACCCTCAGCTTTACTCAAGTTAGCTTCGGCTATTTCAAGTGCCTGTTGAGCTTCTTTCGGATCAATATCACTACCTAGTTCCGCATCATTTCCTAAAATTATGATCTCATTATTAACTATTCTCGCAAAACCGCTCCACAGAACCGCCGTTAACCATTGGTCGTTGAGGAGGCGTATTCTCAAAGGACCCATATCTACTGCTGTGTTAATGGGGGCGTGGTTTGGTAATACGCCAATTTGGCCACTATTAGTGGATAAAATGATTTCTTTCACTTCACAATCCCAAATAATTCGCTTAGGAGTCAGTACATAAAGATTTAATTTCATTTCTTCGATTTGTTCTCCTCTTCTAAGGTTATAGCTTTCGTGCTAGCTTCATCGATGTTACCCACCAAATAAAAAGCTTGTTCGGGTAGGCCGTCTAATTCTCCGGAAAGGATTAGTTGAAATCCCCTAATAGTTTCTGCAAGACCAACATACTTTCCTGGAGAACCGGTAAAAACTTCTGCAACAAAGAACGGTTGTGATAAGAAACGCTCTATTTTTCTTGCTCTTGCTACAGTTAAACGATCCTCTTCTGATAATTCATCCAACCCAAGAATAGCGATAATGTCCTGAAGTTCTTTGTAACGTTGTAAAGTTTCCTTAACTCTTTGCGCAGTTTCATAATGTTCGTTGCCAACGATCCGAGGCTGTAACATAGTTGAGGTTGAATCTAAAGGATCTACTGCTGGATAAATACCCTTGGAAGCTAATCCTCTGGAAAGTACGGTAGTAGCATCCAAATGTGCAAATGTTGTCGCAGGAGCAGGGTCGGTCAAATCGTCCGCGGGTACATAAACTGCTTGAATCGAAGTTATAGATCCCTTTTTAGTAGAAGCAATTCTTTCTTGCAAAGAACCCATTTCTGTACTAAGAGTAGGTTGATAACCCACTGCAGAGGGCATTCTCCCTAATAAAGCAGATACCTCCGACCCTGCTTGAACAAAACGAAAGATATTATCGATGAATAAAAGCACGTCTTGCTTATTAACATCTCGGAAATATTCTGCCATAGTTAGGGCAGTTAAACCAACTCTCATACGAGCTCCCGGTGGTTCATTCATTTGGCCATAGACTAGAGCTACCTTTGATTCCTCAATATTTTTTTCATTAATTACTCCGGATTCCTTCATTTCCATATAAAGATCATTTCCTTCACGAGTTCGTTCTCCTACTCCACCAAATACGGATACGCCCCCATGAGCTTTAGCAATGTTATTGATTAATTCCATGATGAGTACTGTTTTACCTACTCCAGCCCCCCCAAAGAGTCCTATTTTTCCTCCACGTCGATAAGGAGCTAAAAGATCGACGACCTTAATACCTGTTTCAAAGATGGATAATTTCGTATCTAACTCGATAAAGGCAGGCGCAGATCTATGAATAGGGAACGTCGCACTACTATCTACAGGACCCAAATTGTCAACAGGCTCCCCAAGAACGTTGAAAATTCGTCCGAGAGTAGCTCCACCGACCGGAACACTGAGAGGAGCTCCCGTGTCAATGACTTCCATTCCTCTCATCAACCCGTCTGTAGCACTCATAGCTACAGCTCTAACTCGATTATTTCCTAATAATTGTTGTACCTCACAAGTCACATTAATTTGCTTATCGGAAGTGTCTCTACTCTGGACTACCAAGGCGTTATAAATATAAGGTAACTTGCCTGGGGGAAAAGTGACATCCAGCACGGGTCCAATAATTTGATCGATACGACCTGCACTTTTTTCATCAATTGTGGAAACCCCGGGACGAGAAGTAGTAGGATTGGTACTCATAATTATCACATAATAAAAAAAAGAATTTGTCGAAATTTTTCTTTTTTTTCTTGTTGAATAATGCCAAATCAAATTCAAAAAAAATATCCAAAAATCCAAAAGTAAAAAGGAAATGAATTAGTTAATTCAATAAGAGAAAAAAGGAGACCGGGACTTTATTTCGTTGCCCAAGCGAATCCCATTCAATCGTTTACTCATGAAATGAGTCCGTTGCAAAGTTCAATCAATCTTGTTTTCATATACATTTTGCCTTTTGTGGAGCATCTGTGCCTACTCTACTTTCCTATCTAGGACTTCGATATACAAAATATATACTACTGTGAAGCATAGATTGCTGTCAACAGAGAATTTTCTTAGTATTTAGTTAGGTATTTACATTCAAAATAAGAAAAGGGCCCATTAAGAACTTGTAAAATAAGGATTAGGGATTGATTTGGGTTGCGCTATATCTATCAAAGAGTATACAATAATGAAGGATTTGGTAAATCAAATCCATGGTTTAATAATGAACCGTGTTAACTTACAATAACAACAACTCAATTCCTATAGAATTCCTATAGTGGAATTCCTGTAGGATAGAAAATACACAGGGTGTACACATTATATATGAATGCAAAATATTCATTAATTTAAGTATGCCCTCAATTTTCTTTAATGAGTTGATATTATATTAATTGAATATCCTTTTTGTTTTGCGAAATTTTTGCTAAAGTTGCATTGACGTCTAATTCACATCGAGTAGACCCTGTTATTGTGAGAATTCTTAATTCAAGAGTTGTAGGGAGGGACTTATGTCACCACAAACAGAAACTAAAGCAAGTGTTGGATTTCAAGCTGGTGTTAAAGATTATAAATTGACTTACTACACCCCGGAGTATGAAACCAAGGATACTGATATCTTGGCAGCATTCCGAGTAACTCCTCAACCTGGGGTTCCGCCGGAAGAAGCAGGGGCTGCAGTAGCTGCCGAATCTTCTACTGGTACATGGACAACTGTTTGGACTGATGGACTTACCAGTCTTGATCGTTACAAAGGACGATGCTATCACATCGAGCCTGTTGCTGGGGAAGACAACCAATGGATCTGTTATGTAGCTTATCCATTAGACCTATTTGAAGAGGGTTCCGTTACTAACATGTTTACTTCCATTGTGGGTAACGTATTTGGTTTCAAAGCCCTACGTGCTCTACGTCTGGAGGATCTACGAATTCCCCCTGCTTATACAAAAACTTTCCAAGGTCCGCCTCATGGTATCCAAGTTGAAAGAGATAAGTTGAACAAGTATGGTCGTCCTTTATTGGGATGTACTATTAAACCAAAATTGGGATTATCCGCAAAAAATTACGGTAGAGCGTGTTATGAGTGTCTACGTGGTGGACTTGATTTTACCAAAGATGATGAAAACGTAAACTCACAACCATTTATGCGTTGGAGAGACCGTTTTGTCTTTTGTGCCGAAGCTATTTATAAAGCACAGGCCGAAACCGGTGAAATTAAGGGGCATTACTTGAATGCGACTGCAGGTACATGTGAAGAAATGATTAAGAGAGCTGTATTTGCGAGAGAATTAGGGGTTCCTATTGTAATGCATGACTACATAACTGGGGGATTCACCGCAAATACTAGTTTGGCTCATTATTGCCGCGACAATGGCCTACTTCTTCACATTCACCGTGCAATGCATGCAGTTATTGATAGACAGAAAAATCATGGTATGCATTTCCGTGTATTAGCTAAAGCATTGCGTATGTCTGGGGGAGATCATATCCACTCCGGTACAGTAGTAGGTAAGCTAGAAGGGGAACGCGAAATGACTTTAGGTTTTGTTGATTTATTGCGCGATGATTTTATTGAAAAAGATCGTGCTCGCGGTATCTTTTTCACCCAGGACTGGGTATCCATGCCAGGTGTTATACCGGTAGCTTCAGGTGGTATTCATGTTTGGCATATGCCAGCTCTGACTGAAATCTTTGGGGATGATTCTGTATTACAATTTGGTGGAGGAACTTTAGGACATCCTTGGGGAAATGCACCTGGTGCAGCAGCTAATCGAGTGGCTTTAGAAGCCTGTGTACAAGCTCGTAACGAAGGGCGCGATCTTGCTCGTGAAGGTAATGAAATTATCCGAGAAGCTTGCAAATGGAGTCCTGAACTAGCCGCGGCTTGTGAAGTATGGAAAGCGATCAAATTCGAGTTCGAGCCGGTAGATACTATTGATGAATAGATAAAACTAAATATAAAGAAGGTATAAATAAAAAATAAACGAAATAAAAAGAGAAAAAATAAGTTACGAAATGCAGTAATTCTTCTTTATTCGTCTAATTGATTGCAATTAAACTCGGCTCAATCTTTTTTTTTTCTAAAAAAGATTGAGCCGAATAAAAATGGATCATAATACGATTATGAGACTTGACAAATCGAGATTAGTCTATTCTATATATCTAGAATATATAAAGGTATAATACAATAAAGAAATACAAATCAAATTCAAATATTATCATATGATAATGGAATTAAATACGCAGTATTTACAGAAAAAAGTCTTCGTTTATTGGGAAAGAATCAATATACTTTTAATGTCGAATCGGGATTCACTAAGACAGAAATCAAGCATTGGGTCGAACTCTTCTTTGGTGTTAAGGTAGTAGCTGTGAATAGCCATCGACTACCTGGAAAGGGTAGAAGAATAGGATCTATTCTGGGACATACAATGCATTACAGACGTATGATCATTACCCTTCAACCGGGTTATTCTATTCCACTTCTAGATAGAGAAAAAAAACTAAAGGAAAATGAATGAAAAAAGACATAGTTTTGAAGTTATACCCTTTTATTTTATAAGACTCTCTTGCAAAAAAGAGGACGTTTGAAACTTTTAACAGTTGTAATCGTGAGTCAACAAGTGACTCGAACTGTGTGTAAGAAAAGAAGCATTTTTTTTTTCAAAATGCTATAACTAGATAAGGAAGTTTTCTATAACCTTGAGAAATAAGGTAGTTTTAGTTTATGACTCCGATCAAGAGCGATAAATCCTTGATTTGGGATTGGACACAGAACCTGGATCCATCGTAGAGACGTTCAATAGGATTCTGATGGGAACAATTATACTTTCGTGGAAATCCATCGCTATAAACTTCAATGGGGTAGATATTTTGTTCCGAATTTTTCCGGACCAAACCTCCGACCCCACGATACAATGCTTTTTTTTTATTCATAAATAAAAAAAAAGCATTCGGAATCGCAATGCTACTCACTATACACGTCCAAAGGAATATTCGGAATAATATTCTTCTATAAACCATTCTTGCGCGGGGTCTTACTAACATAACAGGACGACTTCGCTGCACGGGATGGGTCTTCCTCGAAAAGCTAACTCCACCCGACATTTTTATACCCTTTTTGGGTGGTATATCGCCTTAAAAAGTCTAAGAGGGTAGTATAGTATGGGATCTTAGGTAAGAGAATTTGACCTTTGATTTTGATTGAATATACTATGATTCTATATTTTCTGCCTTTACCACGCATTATTGTATGCTCTTCTAGAGGAGTATGTATGCAGGAAGTAAATTCTAGTTGCTTTATTTTGAATCGAATTTTAAATTCGATTAGAAGGATAGAAAGGCCATGAGGATGGGAAAAGCAAAATCAAATCTTTTTAATTAGTTCTCCTTTTTGGCAGTTTGCTTATTTTATTATCCATTCCTTTTTTTTTACAAAATATTTTTTTTTGCAAACTCAAAAATACAATAGTCAATATTCCTTATAATAGATATACTTAATTATATCATAAGAATCTTAAGATATTTTTCGAATAGATAGAAATAGTAAATTTGAATTGAGACACCTATTCTATGACGGATTTAAACTTACCTTCTATTTTCGTGCCTTTAGTAGGCTTAGTATTTCCGGCAATTGCAATGACTTCTTTATTTCTTTATGTGCAGAAAAATAAGATTGTCTAGTATTTTTAGTGTAAGTAATATAATATGGTAGGATATGTGGCTCTTTCTACACACAAATGAAAAACAGCTATGAATGCGGATAAAAACGGCTGTGGGATGGATGCGGATATAGGCTACGAGCATAAATGCATGAATATGCGGAGCCGGGTATAGCGAGTTTTTTTTTAATTGAATCAACAAATATTTTTTGAATAGAAAGTCAATGTATCTAACCTATTATTTCACAGGAGTACTAATTGCTGAAGACGATTTCAGAATAAAAAAAAAGTAAAGTCAAAATTATTTAGCCTATTCTCTCAATTTCAATAGACCACTGCTGGATTTAGTATATCTAATATGAATTGGCGATCAGAACATGTATGGGTAGAACTTCTAAAAGGTTCTCGAAAAAGGGGTAATTTTTTCTGGGCCTGTATTCTTTTTCTAGGTTCACTAGGATTCTTATCGGTTGGGGCTTCCAGTTATCTTGGTAAGAATATTATATCTATACTTCCATCTCAACAAATTCTTTTTTTTCCACAGGGGATCGTGATGTCTTTCTACGGAATTGCAGGCCTATTCATTAGCTCCTACTTGTGGTGTACTATTTTGTGGAATGTAGGTAGTGGTTATGACCGATTCGATAGAAAAGAGGGAATAGTGCGCATTTTTCGTTGGGGATTCCCTGGAATAAAACGTCGCGTCTTCCTTCAATTCCTTATGCGCGATATCCAATCAATTAGAATTCAAGTTAAAGAGGGTCTTTATCCTCGTCGTATCCTTTATATGGAAATCCGGGGCCAGGGGGTCATTCCCTTGACTCGTACTGATGAGAAGTTTTTTACTCCACGAGAAATTGAACAAAAAGCTGCCGAATTGGCCTATTTCTTGCGCGTACCAATTGAAGTATTTTGAGTACCAATTGTATGTATTTTTTTTGAACTGAATTGAATGAAGAAGAATTGGAAGAAGAAAAGCTTTCTCAACATGGGAAAGAAGTCCTTTCGAAATTGGATTTGTTATCGGAAGGGTATTTTTGAGTATTTATCTAAAGGAAGGAACAAATGCGGATAAGAGAAAATTTTTTTTAATTTATTTTGTCCAAGTGAGATATATCGCATACTATTCTTCCATTTTCATTCGAAAGGTCTTTTTTTTTATTCTATTTCACTATTCCACTCCATCTAGATCTAAGAAGGAACCCAATGCAATTAAATTCCACGAATATATAAAAAAGAAGAATAGATACAGGGTATCAAACCTTGCTATAGAGTTTTTGCTTCAAAGAAAAAGAAATATCATATAGAGTCCGGGAATGAAATAGAGTCAGCGAATGAAGCGGGTTCATTAACAACTCAATTTACAGATCAAAAATGAAAAAAAAGAAAGCATTGCCTTCTTTACTATATCTTGTATTTATCGTACTTTTGCCCTGGGGGGTCTCTTTCTCATTTAACAAATGTCTGGAACTTTGGATTAAGAATTGGTGGAATACCAGGCAATCCGAAACTCTCTTAACTGATATTCAAGAGAAAAGGATTCTAGAAAGATTCATAGAATTAGAAGAACTTTCTCTCTTGGACGAGATGATAAAAGAGAAACTAAAGACACATGTACAAAAACCTCCTATAGGAATACACAAGGAAATAATACAATTGGTCAAAATAGATAATGAGGATCATCTCCATATCATTTTGCATTTCTCGACAAATATAATCTGTTTAGCTATTCTAAGTGGTTCTTTTTTTCTGAGTAAAGAAGAACTTGTCATTTTTAATTCTTGGGTTCAGGAATTCTTCTATAACTTAAATGACTCAATAAAAGCTTTTTTTATTCTTTTAGTTACTGATTTTTTTGTTGGATTTCACTCCACCCGCGGTTGGGAACTACTAATTCGTTGGGTCTACAACGATCTTGGATGGGCTCCTAATGAGCTAATTTTCACAATTTTTGTTTGTAGTTTTCCAGTAATTCTAGATACATGTTTGAAATTTTGGGTCTTTTTTTGTTTAAACCGCCTATCTCCTTCGCTTGTAGTCATTTATCATTCAATTAGTGAAGCATAAATTCATTCCATTTCCTGATATTAATCAAATTAGCATCTTTCTTTAGAAAGAAAGCCCTTTTCCATTTTAGCAAAATTCTTTCTTTCTATTTCTACCTGCTTAAGGTATTCATCATTCCAGTATAACTGTTGCAGTAGAATCACAACAAACTCGCGTATAGGGAACTAAATTAATTTAGCTACCTATCTAATTTATTGTAGAAATTCAGAGATCCGCGATTGGACATGGAAAATAGAAATACTTTTTCTTGGGTAAAGGAACAGATGACTCGATCGATTTCTGTATCGATCATGATATACGTAATAACTCGGACATCCATTTCAAATGCATATCCCATTTTTGCGCAGCAGGGTTATGAAAACCCACGAGAAGCAACTGGACGAATTGTATGTGCCAATTGCCATTTAGCTAGCAAGCCCGTGGATATTGAAGTTCCCCAAGCTGTGCTTCCCGATACTGTATTTGAAGCAGTTCTTCGAATTCCTTATGATATGCAAATGAAACAAGTTCTTGCTAATGGAAAAAAGGGAGGGTTGAATGTGGGTGCTGTTCTTATTTTGCCTGAGGGATTCGAATTAGCGCCGCCCGACCGTATTTCCCCTGAATTGAAAGAAAAGATAGGAAATCTATCTTTTCAGAGTTATCGTCCCGATAAAAAAAATATTCTTGTGATAGGCCCTGTTCCCGGTAAGAAATATAGTGAAATTGTCTTTCCCATTCTTTCCCCTGATCCTGCTACGAAGAAAGATGCTCATTTCTTAAAATATCCCATATATGTAGGGGGAAACCGAGGAAGAGGACAGATCTATCCTGATGGTAGCAAGAGTAACAATACGGTCTATAATGCTACGTC